TTAGATATTTCCAATAAATTTTTTTTGTTTGGCAAGTCAAAAGTCTATTTGACATCTCCTCATCTGTAAGCAATTCTCGATGTGAAAACACAGATACAAAAGGATCATCTTGGAATAGCAAAAAGAGTGGATCCGCGGGGTCCCAAATGAATTGGCTTATTCGAAAAACGCCTTGTTCTTTGAAAGATCTATTTTGTGTCTGGTACTCCATGGTTCCATCCTCCAAGAACTCCGAATCATTCTCTTTAAGCTCACCCTCTTCATCATAAATGATCTGCTTGTCCCAAAATGACCTTTCCCAATAGGGAAATCCGAATTCATTGGACCTTTCGATACAATCATTAAATAGAAATTCCCAAGGGCGCCATATTCTAGGAGCCCAAACTATGTGATTGAATAAATCCTCCTCTAGCGGGTCGAGGCCTCCTTCCCCTTCTTCGAACCCCGATTCATATTTTTCATAGAGAAATCTATGATCAAGGATAGAACGAGATCCATTTTGAATCATATTTATGGGATTCCTTGGTTCGGGCCTAAGAAGAAATGTTACTCCATCATTATCAAACGGACTTCCTGTCTGTGAGGATCCCAGCAGAGCACCTTCTACTTCTAATAGGCCATGAACTAGATCAGAATCATTATAAAGGAGTCTATAAGAAGTGATCCCATCATTTTTTTCATTAGGTCCGGTTAGAGACCAAAGGTTTTGAGCAACGGATCCGGCAGAACAACTCAAAAGATAAAGAAGTATCGTTAATTTCTTCATGCTTGTTCCAAGTTCCAAGTACCATTTGTACAAATCAGAATCCCCCACGTTACATGATTTCTTCTTCATATAGATAGATATAGGATCTATGGAAAAATTACTTAGAAGTAGATTTTGTGAAACAGCCCTTCCTATCTGATAGAAAAGTATACCATGATCCTGAACCGATCTTATCTGAGATCTAAAATCCCAAGTTTGTCTATGAAGAGCGAATCTAATTATATTAGTGTCTATAATGGATTTTTTTTGTATAATACTAATTGATAGCGCCTCATTGGTAAGTGCTACAAGATCTCGTACATTAGAACCCAGAGTTATGGACCCGCATCCATTAGTATCGAATATTTTCTTTTCCAAGTGAAAACCCCGCGTACGAGCAAGACTGAAAAAGTGCTTTCTTTGTTGTGGAATAAGAAGCCTTCGTATTTTAATACACGTATTTAATTTATTCGGAGCTATTAGAGCGGGATCCACTTTTTGGGGAATATGAGTCGAAGCAATAACAAGAATATTTCTAGTAGAAGATTTTTCAGAATCTCTGGAAAGAGAGTTCACTAATAGATTCGACTCATTCCCATCCAGATCATGAATGTTCGGAATCCAAATTATGCAAGGAGACATTGCTTTTGCTAATTCGAATTGAAGCGTGATAAAAAATAGGTCTATTTCCGGTATGAAATCCTCAGGTATCGGATAGTCCATACTTAGAAACTCCAAATGGCTATCATAGTTACGGTCGAGATAGTCACTATCATACCTATCCAAATTATAGCCACTATCCTCGTTTCTAGGTAAAAGACTGTAAATGGTACCCTCTCTCTCATCAAAAAGATCATCATCATCATCATCATCATCATCATCAAAAAGATCATTAATATCAAAACCTTTAGGATAGTTATCCAGGAACTTGTTTAGAGATACTGTAATGAAAGGAACATAGGAGTTTGTCGCTAGATATTTGACCAAATAGGATCGTCCAGTTCCTATAGAACCTATCACTAAAATACCCCTAGGAGGGGATACAGCTAAGCGGAGCGAAAAGGGTTTTCCATGAGATGGGAAATCCAAACCATTAGCCCCACACGGGGTTTCTGAATAAGTCATTGTCTGATAATGAGCGAGGAATATCCGTCTTTCTGCTAAGCAGGATGTATTGAACTCATAATTTAGTAGATATTTTTTATGAATGTCAATTAAATTTCGTAAGTAAATTATTCCCGGTTGCTCAATCATTTGATAACCAGAGTTATTCTTTGATAAACGATCACTATTAGTCAGACTCAATAAAATTTGATCAATCCTTTTTTCTGTCGTTAAGGTAGAGAACTGAACCATGAATTCCCTTTCTTTATCAGCAATGAAATTACTGTTCAAGATCCAGGATTCTATTTTATCATCAATCCAATCACTATTCACATTTTTTCTTTTTCTTATGAAGGTATAGATCGCTTTACTTGTAGGACTTAAATGTCTAGTATTTCTCAAAAACGCGATTCGATTGATGGGATTTGGTATAATCCTTATGAGATCGATGAGATTCAAATCTTTCTTCTTCGAACGTATGGATTTGACCCCATAAGCGGGACCACCACCCCTTGGCATGTTGCCAGCAGAAGCCGAAACTCGTCTTTCTTCTAGAAAATTTCCTAATTGTTTCAGAGCAACGAGAAACATATCCTTTAACCCGAAAGAATTCAGTTCTGATATAGGATACCTATCCAGAAGTTTTTCCAACTCAATCATGTATGATGGAATCATCAAAGATTTGACTTCTTCGAACTCTGTCTGTAACTCATTAGAGAATCGAGAAACAAAGAAAAGATGTGTCTGAACGAGATATCCGGTAACAAGAAGAAGGATAAGGATTAAAACGAAGAACTCCCTCAGATGTGTCGATATCAATGGTGACTCATTTTCCAAAATATCTTCGCACACGTGCACAAGAAAATTATGTAAACACTTACTCGAAATCTCACTTATAGGATTCCGTGGTGAAAGACACAATTTTTCCCGAAGAATTCGCTTGGATCCATCCCTAATATCATGAAAAATGGATACAAATTGTTGAAATTTAGGACTCCTACGTAGTATCGCCAATAGGTCTAAAAAAGTATCTAAAAATATTAAATTTAGATATTCGTGTCCTGTCCGGGTAAGTAACAATTGTATTATATATGGTTGGAATTGCTTCAATTTTGAGAGAGTTGAAAAAACACTATTTCTTTGATAGTTTCTATACATCGGCCCTTTTTCAAAGCATTTTGTTAAACAAGGACTGTGTTTTTTCGTCTTTTCGGATCGTAAATATTTCTCAGATTTCTCAGAATATTGAGATTTCTCAGAATATTGAGATTTCTCAGAATATTGAGTCTGAATCCAATATCGATGACAATTATAAAACAAATCCATCATCCGTGACTTTATTAATAAGTATTTGAAATACTTACGGTTCTTCCCTTCTAAATAAGCCATTGCAGTTGAATAATCCATTGCAGTAATATCATACTCAGTACGAACATACTTAATAAAATCATACTTCCAGGACCTTCCCGCATATTGATTATTTAAGCGATGTGCTTCTACGAGCACCTGTGACTTAAATTGGAAAGACTCATGTTTCTTCCCTTCTGAATCAGTACGAACATACTTAACAAAAGCAGACTTCCATCCCGTATTAACGAATCGAAGTCGTTGTGCTTTTAAAAAAGAGGATATCAATGAACTTCTATGAAATGGTTTCAGGGGATTCCGCCAATTCTCTTGATCGTGAGATATCATTGAGAAATCCATGTTATCGAAAGATTTCCTGCGCTTCTTCTTCTCTTCTTCTTTCTTTTTCTTCTTTCTAGTATGGAATGATATCCAATTTTGTCTCTTATTGAACAAAAATGGTGATATTGTTCCTTCATTGAAGGATAATTTTGATTTTTTAGACGTATAAAAGTCATCCAATAAGAAGGGTTTCCTTTTTTTCAAATGAACGATTTGAAGACCTATTGATTCTAACAACTGATTCCCGAGTGGATCATTCGGACGTTTCAATTCATAGATGTGGATCTCGGACCTATGAACGGGGATATTACCGAAACTCACAAAGAAAAAAGGAAGTGAGTTAGACAAAAATGGAAGAAACTTGGACAAAAAGAAATAAAGTGACTTAGACAAGAAATAAAGTGACTTAGACAAATCTTTTTTGTCAATAACCTCAGACCAATCAATCGAATATGCAGTCATATGTAATCGATCGAACACTACTTGAAATCGATCGAACACTACTTGAAAACGGCTATTCTGCTCAGAAATGAAATGGTCCAATTGTTCCTGGAAATTCTTACTCCCATTGGACCATTTGTATTTATATGCATTTTGATCCTTATTCATAGATCTCTCGGTTTGATAAATCAAAATAAGAGGCCATTTCTTCTGGTTTTTTTTCGAATTTGAGAAATGTTGGTTGATCGTGTATTTCCTTGTAGGTCTATGATTAAGAATATTTTTTCCTATTTGATACCTTTGAATTCCATATTCCGAGTTGCGATGGAATCGATTCCATAGGTTTTTTATGTATCCATAGGTATTGTTTGGATAAAAAGATTCATTCTCTTCATAAAAAAGAGGAGGTAGAACCAATAAAGATTTCTTTTTTGATTCATCCCTGGAGTTGACCTCATTTATGAATTTTTGTTTTTTATCCAATCCGGAAGAATCAATAGAAAAAGAAAATCCCTTAGGATACACTAGATCCGGCTTAGTTATTGATAGATTGAATAGATTTGCCATTTCTTGAAATCTCTCTTCTGATTCAAAATCATGGTGTAACAAGTATCCTGCCTTATTCCGGTCATGAAATAGATCAAATAACCCAAAAAGTCGATTTTTGTTCAAGAATGAATCGGAACTGTAAAGCTCATCTTTTGCAACCCCACCACATCCTAGATCGGATGAAATAGGATGAATTGAGACAGTATTTTGTAAATACATATGTATCTTGACTATATTGGCTATTTCTTTATTTTCCGATTGCCTCAAAAGAACAAAAGAAACATCTTCTTCTTTCTTAAATAACCTCTCAGTAGGATTCAAATCCAGCTGAAGTTCTAACCATCTGTCATATAAAAAAGACCGGCCGGCTCTTGTAGGATTCCCAAGAAATTCTTTGATTTCTTTTGGAAACAAATGATTATTCATCCACGTATGATATTTCGAATCCTCATCCCTATCAGAGATCTTTTTT